GTCCTTGTAGCTTAATATTAAAGCATAGCACTGAAGATGCTAAGATGGCTACCTACATTCCCAAGGACAAAAGACTTAGTCCTAACCTTACCGTTAACTGTTGCTAGATATATACATGCAAGTATCCGCGCCCCAGTGTAAATGCCCTCTCCCTACAATTTAATCGAGGCAGAGGAGCGGGCATCAGGCACGCCTAAAATGGTAGCCCAAGACGCCTTGCTAGGCCACACCCCCACGGGTACTCAGCAGTAATTAACATTAAGCAATAAGTGTAAACTTGACTTAGTTATAGCAACCCAAGGGTTGGTAAATCTTGTGCCAGCCACCGCGGTCACACAAGAGACCCAAGTTAACTGTAATACGGCGTAAAGAGTGGCATTATACTATCATTCCAACTAAGATCGAAATGTAGCTGAGCTGTCATAAGCCCAAGCTGCACCTAACACCGCTCTGAAAACAATCTTAGCATCTACGATTGATAAAACCCACGAAAGCTAAGGCACAAACTGGGATTAGATACCCCACTATGCTCAGCCCTAAATCTAGATACTCAACCTACCAAAGTATCCGCCCGAGAACTACGAGCACAAACGCTTGAAACTCTAAGGACTTGGCGGTGCCCCAAACCCACCTAGAGGAGCCTGTTCTATAATCGATAACCCACGATAAACCTGACCGCTCCTCGCCAAAGCAGCCTACATACCGCCGTCGTCAGCTTACCTTCCCTGAAAGCACAACAGTAAGCACAACAGCCCTAACCACGCTAGCAAGACAGGTCAAGGTATAGCCCATGGAGCGGAAGAAATGGGCTACATTTTCTAAGCTAGAAAATCTCACGGAAGGGGGTGTGAAACCGCCCCTAGAAGGCGGATTTAGTAGTAAAGCAGGACAATAGAGCCTTCTTTAAACTGGCCCTGGGGCACGTACATACCGCCCGTCACCCTCTTCACAAGCTACTAAACTTAATAGTTAATACAGCACCCAGCCGAAGATGAGGTAAGTCGTAACAAGGTAAGTGTACCGGAAGGTGCACTTAGCACACCAAGGCGTAGCTATAAGACAAAGCGTTCAGCTTACACCTGAGAGATATCTACCACCCACCTAGATCGCCCTGAGCCTGAATCTAGCCCAATCCCATACAATTAACTACACTCAAAAATTAACCTCAGCCGCTAAACTAAAGCATTATTTAAACTTAGTATAGGCGATAGAAAAGACACCCACTGGCGCAATAGAAAGCCGTACCGTAAGGGAAAGATGAAATATTAATGAAAACCTAAGCAATAAATAGCAAAGATAAACCCTTGTACCTTTTGCATCATGATTTAGCAAGAACAACCAAGCAAAATGAACTTAAGCTTGCCTTCCCGAAACCCAAGCGAGCTACTTACAGGCAGCTATTTTGAGCGAACCCGTCTCTGTTGCAAAAGAGTGGGATGACCTGTTAGTAGGGGTGAAAAGCCAACCGAGCCGGGTGATAGCTGGTTGCCCGTAAAACAAATCTAAGTTCTGCCTTAACTTTTTTCCCCCACCATGAACCCCGACTAATCTCTTACACGTGGGAAGTTAAGAGTAATTTAAAGGAGGTCCAGCTCCTTTAAAAAAGAATACAACCTCTCCTAGCGGATAAAACTCCTCGCCTAACAGGCCCCGTAGGCTTTAAAGCAGCCATCGATAAAGAATGCGTCAAAGCTCATTTACTCAAAAATCCTAAAACATTATGATTCCCTTACCCCTAACGGGCTAACCTATACCTATAGGAGAATTTATGCTAAAATAAGTAACCAGGAACTCCTCCTCTCAAGCACAAACTTACATCTCCACGATTATTAACAGACTAACTAATACTTCAACTCAAACAAGCCTGAATATTAACCCCACCCTGTTATTCCAACACCGGAGCGCCCATAAGAAAGATTAAAATCTGTAAAAGGAACTAGGCAAACCCAGGGCCCGACTGTTTATCAAAAACATAGCCTTCAGCCAGCCAAGTATTGAAGGTGATGCCTGCCCAGTGACATATGTTCAACGGCCGCGGTATCCTAACCGTGCGAAGGTAGCGCAATCAATTGTCCCATAAATCGAGACTTGTATGAACGGCTAAACGAGGTCCTAACTGTCTCTTACAGATAATCAGTGAAATTGATCTCCCTGTGAAAAAGCAGGAATGAATCCATAAGACGAGAAGACCCTGTGGAACTTTAAAATCAGCAGCCACCCCACAAACAACCATAAGCCTGCTAGGCTCACTACTCAAAAACATTGGCCTGCATTTTTCGGTTGGGGCGACCTTGGAGAAAAGCAAATCCTCCAAAAATAAGACCACACCTCTTAACCAAGAGCAACACCTCTACGTACTAATAGTAACCAGACCCAATACAATTGATTAATGAACCAAGCTGCCCCAGGGATAACAGCGCAATCTCCTTCGAGAGCCCATATCGACAAGGAGGTTTACGACCTCGATGTTGGATCAGGACATCCTAATGGTGCAGCCGCTATTAAGGGTTCGTTTGTTCAACGATTAACAGTCCTACGTGATCTGAGTTCAGACCGGAGTAATCCAGGTCGGTTTCTATCTATGACGAACTTTCCCCAGTACGAAAGGACCGGAAAAGTGAGGCCAATACTACAGGCACGCCTCCCCCCAAGTAATGAACCCAACTAAATTACCAAAAGGACACCCACCCTTCCACCCCAAACAAGGGCAAGCTAGCGTGGCAGAGCTTGGTAAATGCAAAAGGCTTAAGCCCTTTCCCCAGAGGTTCAAATCCTCTCCCTAGCTCTCAGCCCATGACCTGATCCTCTCCTGCAACCCACCTCACTATGTCATTATCCTACGCCATCCCAATCCTACTCGCAGTAGCATTCCTAACTTTAGTTGAACGAAAAGTCCTAAGCTACATACAATCTCGCAAAGGCCCAAACATTGTAGGCCCCTTCGGCCTATTACAGCCCGTAGCAGATGGAGTAAAATTATTTATCAAAGAGCCTATCCGTCCATCCACCTCCTCCCCCCTCCTCTTTATCATCACCCCCATACTAGCTCTCCTCTTAGCAATCACAATTTGGACTCCCCTCCCTCTCCCTTTCCCCCTCGCCGACCTAAACCTAGGTCTTCTTTTCCTACTAGCCATGTCTAGCTTAGCTGTATACTCAATTCTATGATCTGGATGAGCCTCCAACTCAAAATATGCCCTGATCGGAGCGTTACGAGCTGTGGCACAAACCATCTCCTATGAAGTAACACTAGCCATTATCCTCCTCTCCGTAATCCTACTAAGTGGAAACTACACCCTAAACACCCTAGCCACCACCCAAGAGCCACTATACCTAATCTTCTCCTCCTGACCCCTTGCAATAATATGATACATCTCTACGCTTGCAGAAACAAATCGTGCTCCATTTGACCTTACAGAAGGGGAATCAGAACTAGTCTCTGGCTTCAACGTAGAGTATGCCGCAGGACCATTTGCCTTATTCTTCCTAGCTGAATACGCCAATATCATACTAATAAACACATTAACTGCAATTCTATTCCTAAACCCCAGCTCATTCAATCTATCCCCAGAACTATTTCCAGTCATCCTTGCCACAAAAGTACTACTCCTCTCCTCTGGCTTCCTATGAATCCGAGCCTCATATCCTCGATTCCGCTATGACCAACTAATGCACCTACTATGAAAAAACTTCCTCCCCCTAACACTAGCGCTATGTCTTTGGCACACCAGCCTACCAACCTGCTACGCAGGTATCCCACCTTTACTAAGAACCAAGGAAATGTGCCTGAACACAAGGGTCACTATGATAAAGTGAACATAGAGGTATACCAGCCCTCTCATTTCCTAATATAAACTTAGAAAAGCAGGAATCGAACCTACACAGGAGAGATCAAAACTCCCCATACTTCCTTTATATTATTTCCTAGTAAGGTAAGCTAACAAAGCTATCGGGCCCATACCCCGAAAATGATGGTTCAACTCCTTCCCCTACTAATGAACCCCTATGCAAAACTATTATCATCGATAAGCTTACTACTAGGGACTACCATCACAATTTCAAGTAACCACTGAATCACAGCCTGAACAGGACTAGAAATCAACACCCTTGCCATTATCCCCCTCATCTCAAAATCTCATCATCCTCGAGCCATTGAAGCTGCAATTAAATACTTCCTAGTTCAAGCCACCGCCTCAACATTAGTTCTCTTCTCAAGCCTGATTAATGCATGGTTCACAGGGCAATGAGACATTACCCAACTAAACCACCCAACATCCTGCTTACTACTAACAACTGCAATCGCAATAAAACTTGGTCTGGTACCATTTCACTTCTGATTTCCAGAAGTCCTCCAAGGCTCACTCATAACAACAGCCTTACTCCTTTCCACAGTAATGAAACTCCCCCCAATCACCATTCTCTTCATAACATCCCACTCCCTAAATCCAACACTACTAACCACCATAGCTATTCTCTCAGCCGCCCTGGGCGGATGAATAGGACTAAACCAAACCCAACTACGAAAAATCTTAGCCTCCTCATCCATCTCCCATCTGGGCTGAATAACTATCATCATGATTTACAACCCAAAACTCACATTACTAACCTTCTACCTATACTCTCTAACTACTGCTACTGTATTCCTCACCCTGAGCAAAACCAAAGCCCTAAAACTCCCCACAATAATAACTTCATGAACAAAAATCCCCACCCTAAATGCAACCCTTATATTAACCTTACTATCCTTAGCAGGACTTCCACCACTAACAGGCTTTCTGCCCAAGTGACTTATTATCCAAGAACTCACTAAACAAGAACTAACCGTAGCAGCTACAATCATTACTATACTCTCACTACTAAACTTATTTTTCTACCTACGTCTTGCATATTACTCTACAATCACACTCCCCCCAAACTCAACGAACCACATAAAACAATGGCATATTAACAAGCCTACAAGCCCTATAATTGCCATCCTAGCCTCCCTATCCACCCTACTACTACCCCTATCCCCTATAATCTTAACCACTATCTAGAAACTTAGGATAACTAAACCGAAGGCCTTCAAAGCCTTAAACAAGAGTTAAACCCTCTTAGTTTCTGCTAAGACCCGCAAGATATTAACCTGCATCCCCTGAATGCAACTCAGATGCTTTAACTAAGCTAGGGCCTTTCTACCAATCCTAGGCAGGCGGGCCTCGATCCCACAAAATTCTAGTTAACAGCTAGATGCCCAAGCCCAACAGGCTTCTGCCTACAAACAGACCCTGGCACATTTTCAATGTACATCAATGAGCCTGCAACTCAACATGAACTTCACCACAGGGCCGGTAAGAAGAGGAATTAAACCTCTGTAAAAAGGACTACAGCCTAACGCCTATAACACTCAGCCATCCTACCTACAACTCTTTACCTGTGACCTTCATTACCCGATGATTATTTTCAACTAACCACAAAGATATTGGTACCCTATATCTAATCTTTGGAGCATGAGCTGCCATAATCGGAACTGCCCTAAGCCTGCTCATCCGAGCCGAACTCGGACAGCCAGGAACACTACTTGGAGACGACCAAATCTACAATGTAATTGTTACCGCCCACGCCTTCGTAATAATCTTCTTTATAGTGATACCAATCATAGTTGGAGGATTCGGAAATTGACTAGTACCACTAATAATTGGTGCCCCAGACATAGCATTCCCCCGTATAAACAACATGAGCTTCTGGCTCCTACCACCATCATTTATACTATTATTAGCCTCATCTACAGTTGAAGCAGGGGCAGGTACAGGTTGAACAGTATATCCACCACTAGCCGGCAATCTAGCCCATGCCGGAGCCTCAGTTGACCTAGCCATCTTCTCCCTTCACCTAGCAGGTGTATCCTCTATCCTAGGGGCAATTAACTTCATCACAACCGCTATCAATATAAAACCCCCAGCCCTCTCACAATATCAAACCCCCCTGTTCGTATGATCTGTCCTAATTACAGCCGTCTTACTCCTACTTTCACTTCCGGTTCTTGCCGCAGGTATTACAATACTACTAACTGATCGAAACTTAAATACCACATTCTTTGACCCTGCTGGAGGTGGGGATCCAGTTCTCTACCAACACCTATTCTGATTCTTTGGTCACCCAGAAGTCTATATCCTAATTCTCCCAGGATTTGGGATTATCTCCCATGTAGTAACCTACTATGCTAACAAAAAAGAACCATTTGGTTACATAGGCATAGTATGAGCCATACTATCTATCGGATTCCTAGGCTTTATCGTATGAGCACACCATATATTTACGGTAGGCATAGACGTAGACACCCGAGCATACTTCACATCTGCCACCATAATCATTGCCATCCCAACTGGCATTAAAGTCTTTAGCTGATTAGCTACGCTACATGGCGGAACCATCAAATGAGACCCTCCAATACTATGAGCCCTCGGCTTCATTTTCCTATTTACTATCGGAGGCCTAACAGGAATCGTCTTGGCAAACTCCTCACTGGACATTGCTCTGCATGACACATACTACGTAGTTGCTCACTTCCACTATGTCTTATCTATAGGGGCAGTCTTCGCCATCCTAGCAGGCTTTACCCACTGATTCCCACTATTCACAGGATACACTCTGCACACCACATGAGCCAAAGTCCACTTCGGTGTGATATTTGCAGGTGTAAATTTAACCTTCTTCCCCCAACACTTCCTAGGACTAGCTGGCATGCCTCGACGATACTCTGACTACCCAGACGCCTACACCCTATGAAATACTATATCCTCTATCGGCTCACTTATCTCAATAACAGCAGTAATCATACTAATATTTATGATCTGAGAAGCCTTTGCATCAAAACGGAAAGTACTGCAGCCTGAACTAACAACCACCAACGTCGAATGAATCCACGGCTGCCCTCCCCCATACCACACCTTTGAAGAACCAGCCTTTGTCCAAGTACAAGAAAGGAAGGAATCGAACCCTCATATGCTGGTTTCAAGCCAACCGCATCGTACCATTAATGCTTCTTTCTTATGGAATGTTAGTAAACCCATTACATAGCCTTGTCAAGGCTAAATCATGGGTGAAACCCCCATACACTCCGCATGGCCAACCACTCCCAGTTTGGTTTCCAAGATGCATCATCCCCTATCATAGAAGAACTTGTAGAATTCCACGACCATGCTCTAATAGTCGCACTAGCCATCTGCAGCCTAGTCCTATATCTTCTTGCACCAATACTTAAAGAAAAATTATCATCAAACACTGTTGACGCCCAAGAAGTAGAACTAATCTGAACCATCCTTCCAGCGATTGTTCTCATCCTACTTGCCCTCCCATCCCTACAAATCCTGTACATAATAGACGAAATTGATGAACCCGACCTGACACTGAAAGCAATTGGCCATCAATGATACTGGACCTACGAATACACAGACTTCAAAGACCTAACGTTCGACCCCTACATAATCCCCACCACAGATCTACCAAAAGGACACTTCCGACTACTAGAAGTTGACCATCGAGTTGTTATCCCCATAGAATCCCCTATCCGCATCATTATTACAGCTAGCGATGTCCTCCATTCATGAGCAATCCCTACCCTAGGAGTAAAAACAGATGCAATTCCAGGTCGACTCAACCAAACTTCCTTCATTACAACTCGACCAGGAATTTTCTACGGACAATGCTCAGAGATTTGCGGGGCTAATCACAGCTACATACCAATCGTAGTAGAATCCACCCCTCTTTCCCACTTTGAATCCTGATCATCACTACTATCATCCTAATCATTGAGAAGCTATGTAACAGCACTAGCCTTTTAAGCTAGAGAAAGAGGACCCACCACCCTCCTTAATGGTATGCCTCAACTTAACCCAAACCCGTGATTCCTTATCCTACTCATATCATGAACAATCTTCTCACTAATCATCCAACCCAAACTACTAGCATTCACCCCCACCAACCCCCCATCCACTAAACCTGAAATAACAACAAAAACTACCCCCTGAGCCTGACCATGAACCTAAGCTTCTTTGATCAATTCACAAGCCCATGCCCTCTAGGAATCCCCCTAATCCTAATCGCAACACTATTCCCCGCCCTACTACTTCCATCCCCCAGCAATCGATGGATCACAAACCGCCTCTCAACCCTCCAACTATGACTCCTCCACCTAATCACAAAACAATTAATAATCCCATTAAACAAAGCAGGCCACAAATGAGCTTTAATCCTTACATCACTAATAATACTACTTCTTACAGTTAACCTACTTGGCCTACTGCCATATACCTTCACTCCAACCACACAACTATCAATAAACATAGCACTAGCCTTTCCCCCTCTGACTCGCCACTTACTTACAGGCCTACGAAACCAACCCACAATATCCCTAGGACACTTACTCCCTGAAGGAACCCCCACCCCACTTATCCCAGCCCTAATCATAATCGAAACAGTCAGCTTACTTATTCGCCCTCTAGCACTAGGCGTCCGCCTAACAGCAAACCTCACAGCAGGCCATCTACTCATCCAACTCATCTCTACAGCTACCACCGCCCTACTCCCAATCATGCCTACAGTATCTATCCTAACCACAGTAATCCTACTCCTCCTGACTATCCTTGAAGTAGCCGTCGCTATAATCCAAGCCTACGTCTTTGTTCTCCTACTAAGCTTATACTTACAAGAAAACATTTAATGGCCCACCAAGCACATTCCTACCATATAGTAGACCCAAGCCCATGACCCATCTTCGGAGCAGCCGCTGCTCTGCTGACAACCTCCGGATTAGCCATATGATTCCATCACAACTCACTTCAACTCCTAAGCCTCGGCTTACTTTCAATAATCCTAGTTATACTACAATGATGACGAGATATTGTACGAGAAAGCACATTCCAAGGTCACCACACACCCACAGTCCAAAAAGGCCTACGATACGGAATAATCCTATTTATCACATCAGAAGCATTCTTCTTCCTAGGATTCTTCTGAGCATTCTTCCACTCCAGCCTAGTGCCAACCCCAGAACTAGGTGGACAATGACCTCCAACAGGCATTAAACCCCTCAACCCCCTCGAAGTTCCTCTACTAAACACCGCAATCCTCCTTGCCTCCGGAGTCACCGTCACATGAGCACACCACAGCATCACAGAAGGTAACCGAAAACAGGCAATCCATGCACTAACACTCACAATCTTACTCGGATTCTACTTCACAGCACTCCAAGCTATAGAGTACTACGAAGCACCATTCTCAATTGCTGATGGGGTATACGGCTCAACCTTCTTCGTCGCAACTGGATTCCATGGTCTCCATGTTATCATTGGATCTTCCTTCCTATCAGTATGCCTACTACGATTAATCAAATTTCACTTCACATCCAATCACCACTTCGGATTCGAAGCAGCAGCCTGATACTGGCACTTCGTAGACATCATCTGATTATTCCTCTACATAACAATCTACTGATGAGGGTCTTGCTCTTCTAGTATACTAATTACAATTGACTTCCAATCTCTAAAATCTGGTAAAACCCCAGAGAAGAGCAATCAACATAGTCACATTCATACTTATACTATCCCTCGCACTATGCATTATCCTAATTACACTAAACTTCTGACTAGCCCAAACCAACCCCGACTCTGAAAAACTATCCCCCTATGAGTGTGGCTTCGACCCTCTCGGACCCGCCCGCCTTCCTTTCTCAATCCGCTTTTTCCTCAGTAGCAATCCTATTCCTCCTCTTCGACCTAGAAATTGCACTCCTACTTCCCCTCCCATGGGCCACCCAACTCCAATCCCCCATCACAACCCTAACCTGAGCTTCCACTATTATCCTCCTACTCACCCTAGGACTAATCTATGAATGAATACAAGGAGGCCTAGAATGAGCGGAATAGACAGAAAGTTAGTCTAACCAAGACAGTTGATTTCGGCTCAACAAACCATAGTCAAACTCTATGACTTTCTCCATGTCACTCTCACACCTAAGCTTTTACTCAGCCTTTATCCTAAGCAGCCTAGGCCTAGCATTCCACCGCACACACCTAATCTCCGCCCTCCTATGCCTAGAAAGCATGATACTATCCATATACATCGCCTTATCCATCTGACCTATCGAAAACCAAGCAACATCCCCCACCTTAATACCCATACTCATGCTAACATTCTCAGCCTGCGAAGCAGGCACTGGCCTAGCAATACTAGTAGCCTCCACCCGAACCCACGGCTCAGATCACCTACACAACCTAAACCTACTACAATGCTAAAAATTATTCTTCCAACTATTATACTTATCCCCACAGTCCTCCTATCCCCACAAAAGTTTCTATGAACTAACGCTACTACCTACAGCCTAATAATCGCCACCCTTAGCCTTCAATGATTCCTCCCAACATACTACCCACTCAATAACATAACCCAATGAACTGGCATCGACCAAATCTCATCTCCCCTACTAATCCTATCCTGCTGACTACTACCCCTTATAATCCTAGCAAGCCAAAACCACCTCCAACATGAACCCTTAACACGAAAACGAACCTTTATTACAACCCTGGTAACAATCCAACCATTCATCATCTTAGCATTCTCAACCACAGAACTTATACTATTTTATATCTCATTCGAAGCCACCCTTATCCCCACCCTTGTACTAATCACACGATGAGGAAACCAACCAGAGCGCTTAAGCGCAGGCACCTACCTACTATTCTACACCCTAATCAGCTCACTACCACTTCTAATTACGATCCTCTACCTACATGCCCAAACTGGCACATTACACCTAACAATACTAAAACTTACCCACCCAACCCTTACGCTCTCCATAGCTAACCTCCTATCAGGCCTAGCTCTACTAATAGCATTTATAGTAAAAGCCCCCCTCTATGGCCTACACTTATGACTTCCTAAAGCACATGTAGAGGCCCCAATCGCAGGTTCCATACTACTTGCTGCCTTACTCCTCAAACTAGGTGGGTATGGCATCATACGAATCACCCTTCTAACAGGCCCTCTCTCAAATTACCTACATTACCCATTTATTACAATAGCTCTATGAGGGGCACTAATAACTAGCTCCATCTGTCTACGCCAGACCGACCTCAAATCCCTCATCGCCTACTCATCCGTAAGCCACATAGGTCTAGTCATCGCCGCAAGCATAATCCAAACCCACTGATCATTCTCAGGGGCAATAATCCTCATAATCTCACACGGTCTAACCTCCTCTATATTATTCTGTCTTGCTAACACAAACTACGAACGGACACACAGCCGAATCCTACTACTCACCCGAGGCCTCCAACCCATTCTACCCCTCATAGCTACCTGATGACTTCTAGCCAACCTCACAAACATGGCCCTACCCCCTACCACGAACCTGATAGCAGAATTAACCATCATAATTGCACTATTCAACTGATCTATGCCCACAATCATCCTAACCGGAATCGCAACCCTTCTAACCGCCTCATACACACTATTCATACTACTAGTAACCCAACGAGGAACCCTACCAAACCACATTACATCTGTCCAAAACTCGAACACACGAGAGCACCTCCTAATAACCCTCCACATCATCCCCATACTACTCCTAATTCTCAAGCCAGAAATTATTTCTGGGCTCCCCTTATGCAAGTATAGTTTCAACCCAAACATTAGACCGTGACCCTAAAGATAGAAGTTAAAATCTTCTTACCTGCCGAGGGGAGGTTAAACCAACAAGAACTGCTAACTCTTGTATCTGAGCCTAAAACCTCAGCCCCCTTACTTTTAAAGGATAACAGCAATCCACTGGTCTTAGGAACCACCCATCTTGGTGCAAATCCAAGTAAAAGTAATGGAAACTACCCTACTACTTAGCACCTCCATGCTACTTACACTAACAACCATCCTAATACCTATACTCCTACCTCTCTTATCAAAAACCTACAAAAACTCAACAACCACAATTATACATACTATTAAAACTGCCTTCTTAATTAGCCTAATACCAATAACCTTATTCCTATACTCAGGCACAGAAAGCATTATCTCTAACTGAGAATGGAAATTCATCACAAACTTCAAAATTCCCCTCAGCTTCAAAATCGACCAATACTCCATACTATTCTTCCCCATCGCGCTGTTCGTGACATGATCCATCCTTCAATTTACGGCATGATACATACACTCAGAACCATATCTAATAAAATTCTACTTACACCTTCTGATATTCCTAATCGCCATACTAACCCTAACTATCGCCAACAATATATTCCTGCTATTCATCGGCTGAGAAGGCGTGGGAATCATATCATTCCTACTAATCGGTTGATGACAGGGCCGAGCAGATGCCAATACAGCCGCCCTCCAAGCCGTACTCTACAATCGAATCGGTGATATTGGCCTTATCCTAAGCATAGCCTGACTCGCCTCCACCACAAATACCTGAGAAATCCAACAAGCATTTACCAGCACCCAAACCCCAACACTACCACTCCTAGGCCTCATCCTTGCCGCCACAGGAAAATCCGCCCAATTTGGCCTACACCCATGACTACCAGCAGCCATAGAAGGGCCAACCCCTGTCTCCGCCCTACTCCACTCAAGTACTATAGTAGTTGCCGGAATTTTCCTACTCATCCGTACCCATCCTATACTCACCAACAACCAAACTGCCCTAACCCTATGCCTATGCCTCGGAGCCCTATCAACACTCTTCGCCGCTACATGTGCTCTCACACAAAACGACATCAAAAAAATCATCGCCTTCTCCACATCCAGCCAACTAGGTCTAATAATAGTCACAATCGGATTAAACCTACCCCAACTAGCCTTCTTCCACATCTCAACGCATGCCTTCTTCAAAGCCATACTATTCCTATGCTCAGGATCTATTATCCACAACTTAAACGGAGAACAAGACATCCGAAAGATGGGGGGCCTGCAAAAAATACTCCCAACAACCACCTCATGTCTAACTATTGGCAATCTAGCCCTAATAGGAACTCCATTCCTAGCTGGATTCTACTCAAAAGATCTCATCATTGAAAACCTAAACACCTCCTACTTAAACACCTGGGCACTTCTCCTAACACTCCTAGCTACCTCCTTTACCGCCACCTACAGCCTACGTATAACCCTCCTAGTGCAAACAGGATACACCCGCATACTCACAACCCAACCAATAAACGAAAACAACCCAACAATCATCAACCCAATTACCCGACTCGCCTTAGGGAGCATCATGGCTGGTCTCCTCATCACATCCTACATCACCCCTACAAAAACTCCCCCAATGACTATACCCATAACCACAAAAACTGCAGCTATCGCCCTCACAATCCTAGGCATTATCCTAGCACTGGAACTCTCGAACATAACCCATCTCCTAACCCAACCAAAACAGAACCACCTATCAAACTTCTCAAGCGCACTAGGATACTTCAACCCCCTAACACACCGATTCAACTCCACAAACCTGCTAAGCAACGGACAAAACATTGCCTCCCACCTAATCGACCTATCCTGATATAAAAAGATAGGGCCTGAAGGACTTGCCGACCTACAACTCATAGCAACCAAAACCTCAACCCCCCTACACACCGGCCTAATCAAAACCTACTTGGGATCCTTCGCTCTATCCATCCTCATTATCCTATCGACATATAGACCCAACACTAATGGCCCCAAACTTACGAAAGTACCACCCCCTACTGAAAATAATCAACAACTCCCTCATCGACCTACCTACCCCACCAAACATCTCCGCCTGATGAAACTTCGGATCCCTCCTAGGCATCTGCCTAATAACACAAATTCTAACTGGCCTACTTCTAGCTATACACTACACTGCAGACACAACACTAGCTTTCTCATCCGTTGCCCACACATGCCGAAACGTCCAATACGGATGACTAATCCATAACCTACACGCCAATGGTGCCTCATTCTTCTTCATCTGCATTTACTTCCACATTGGCCGCGGACTCTACTATGGATCTTACCTGTATAAAGAGACCTGAAACACAGGAGTTATCCTCCTACTCACCCTAATAGCAACTGCCTTCGTAGGATATGTCCTACCATGGGGACAGATATCCTTCTGAGGGGCTACAGTCATCACCAACCTATTCTCAGCCATCCCCTACATCGGACAAACCCTGGTAGAATGGGCCTGAGGAGGATTCTCAGTGGACAACCCCACCCTCACACGATTCTTTGCCCTACACTTCCTCCTCCCATTCGTAATCGCAGGCCTAACCATAATCCACCTAACCTTCCTACACGAGTCAGGATCAAACAACCCCCTAGGCATTGTATCCAACTGCGATAAAATCCCATTCCACCCCTACTTCTCCACGAAAGACATCCTAGGCTTCGCACTCATACTCCTACCACTCACAACCCTAGCTCTATTTTCTCCAAACCTCCTAGGAGACCCAGAAAACTTCACCCCAGCAAACCCCCTAGTGACACCTCCTCACATCAAACCAGAATGATACTTCCTATTTGCCTACGCTATCCTCCGATCTATTCCAAATAAACTAGGAGGGGTACTAGCCCTAGCTGCATCAGTACTAATTCTATTCCTCATCCCCTTCCTACATAAATCAAAACAACGCACCCTAACTTTTCGACCATTCTCACAACTCCTATTCTGAACCCTCGTCGCTAACCTACTCATTCTAACATGAGTAGGCAGCCAACCAGTAGAACACCCCTTCATCATCATCGGCCAACTAGCCTCCATCACTTACTTCACAATCCTTCTAATCCTATTCCCCGCCACCGGAGCCCTAGAAAACAAGATACTAAACTACTAACACACTCTAATAGTTTACTAAAAACATTGGTCTTGTAAACCAAAGAATGAAGATTGTACCCCTTCTTAGAGTTCAAGCACCTGCTCAGAAAGGAAGAGCTCAAACCTCCATCTCCAACTCCCAAAGCTGGTATTTTCGTATTAAACTACTTTCTGAAACTTCACATACCTCACTGCCCGAATAGCCCCCCGAGACAACCCTCGCACCAACTCCAACACTACAAACAGAGTCAACAATAGGCCCCAACCCCCCACTAAGAGCATTCCCACCCCACGTGAATAAAACATAGCTACACCACTAAAATCCAAACGAACCGAAAACATACCCCCAGCATCAACGGTAATCACACCAAGCTTCCAGCACTCTACAGCCCCACTAACAACCACCCCAGCAGCAAACACTAGCATAAATCCAAGACCGTAACCAATAACACGCCAGTCCCCCCAAGTCTCCGGAAAGGGGTCTGCCGCTAAGGACACAGAGTATACAAAAACCACTAACATTCCTCCCAAATACACTAAAAACAGTACTAGCGAAATAAAGGAAGCACCCAAACTCACCAACCACCCGCATCCAATAACAGACGCCAAAACCAACCCAACAACCCCATAGTAGGGTGACGGATTAGAAGCAACCGCCAATCCACCCAAAACAAAGCATAACCCTAAAAAAATAATAAAATAAGTCATAGAAATTCCTGCTTGGCTTCTCTCCAAGACCTGTGGCTTGAAAAACCACCGCTAAGTAATAATTCAACTACAGGAACACTACCCCAACAGTAAACAGTACGCTCAATCTAGCTACCCCCCCTTACCCCCCCATACATCAACTGCTTAGGCAGAGCTGTATGTATGGCCATGCATTGGTCTATATGCCTCATGGATTGTGCAATGTTAGACTTCATAGTTCAATGTACTGATCTCATAAGATATTCTTGTTACAAGATATTAACTGTTTACTAGCGTATCTTAGGGGATTAATCTTGTACTGTATCTAGGAATGGCTTCATAACCTGTACTAAAACCATGGTTCGTTGGGCTGTGCATAGTAAGTGTATTGAAGTGTACGGCTGTGCTTGAGCAAGTTAACTGCAATGGTAGCTGGCCATGAGAGTTCAACTATCTCCTGATGTGCCGGTATCTGAAGTACCAGGTTATTTATTGGTCGGTCTTCTCACGTGAAATCAGCAACCCGCCGCATATAAGGCTCTACGTTACTAGCTTCAGGACCATTCTTTCCCCCTACACCCCTAGCCCGACTTGCTCTTTTGCGCCTCTGGTTCCTCGGTCAGGGCCATAGCTCGGTTGACTTAGCACTCAGTCCTCTTCACAGAGTCATTTGGTTGATGCTTGTCTGCTTCTCACCCGTGATCGCGACATCTGGATTGCCTGGGGCGCCTCTAGTAATTTTTATCTTCTAAACTTCTTCAGGCAGCCCTCCGGTGCACCGCGGCGCAGCCATCGAAGACTGTGAGCATACAGACGCGTCATCGGCCTATTATTCGAGAGCGGGGAGCCACTGGATGAGACGGTTGGAGTATTGGTGGTATCATTTTTACACTGTGCACTTTGTTTTCCATTTGGTTGTTGGTGTGTCCACTAACCCCAAACATGGTGCTATTTGGTGAATGCTTGTTGGACATAATTTTACCTTAACCTTACTAATTTACACTTCCTCTAATTTCCTTTAACTTCACTTTGCAAATGTAGGAACTTTCATCTAAAAATTTAACAAACTTTTTTAAAAATTTTTTACAAATTTTATTCTTATCTTTTACATTACCTTAAACCACTGGAGTTACATTAAAAAATATACCATAAACAACACAAACTTTTTCGACGTGTTATTATATATTTGTGCACATTTATCACTCTTCTTACCACTGGAGTTACATTAAAAAAAAACAAACAATTATTACACTTAGTGTAACCAAATTTTATGTCTTAACACAGACATACTTCCACCAAACCCCATTAACTTTTCAAACAACAAACCAAACCATACATCTAAGCAACGAATACGAACGAATAACGAACGAATAACGAACGAATAACGAACGAATAACGAACGAATAACGAACGAATAACGAACGAATAACGAACGAATAACGAACGAATAACGAACGAATAACGAACGAATAACGAACGAATAACGAACAAACAATGAACGAATAACGAACAAACAATGAACGAATAACGAACAAACAATGAACGAATAACGAACAAACAATGAACGAATAACGAACAAACAATGAACGAATAACGAACAAACAATGAACGAATAACGAACAAACAATGAACGAATAACGAACAAACAATGAACGAATAACGAACAAACAATGAACGAATAACGAACAAACAATGAACGAATAACGAACAAACAATGAACGAATAACGAACAAACAATGAACGAATAACGAACAAACAATGAACGAATAACGAACAAACAATGAACGAATAACGAACAAACAATGAACGAATAACGAACAAACAATGAACGAATAACGAACAAACAATGAACGAATAACGAACAAACAATGAACGAATAACGAACAAACAATGAACGAATAACGAACAAACAATGAACGAATAACGAACAAACAATGAACGAATAACGAACAAACAATGAACGAATAACGAACAAACAATGAACGAATAACGAACAAACAATGAACGAATAACGAACAAACAATGAACGAATAACGAACAAACAATGAACGAATAACGAACAAACAATGAACGAATAACGAACAAACAATGAACGAATAACGAACAAACAATGAACGAATAACGAACAAACAATGAACGAATAACGAACAAACAATGAACGAATAACGAACAAACAATGAACGAATAACGAACAAACAATGAACGAATAACGAACAAACAATGAACGAATAACGAACAAACAATGAACGAATAACGAACAAACAATGAACGAATAACGAACAAACAATGAACGAATAACGAACAAACAATGAACGAATAACGAACAAACAATGAACGAATAA